AGTATTTTTACAAGAAATCTCTAGCCAGCCTTCCTGGAAGAGGCCTTTTCTTAACATCCAGCGTATTGGTGGTAGATAGAAAGGGTAACTCCAACAATTTCTTTGTCCTCAACGCCCCCTATTTCCAGGAATGAGTCACTTCAACGGGCTTCGATGGTTCTACGGGTATCCAAAGTACGAACGAGATGGATGTTTGTTGTCCCAACCATTCTTACTTGTTAGTCCCGATCCCGATAAGGAAGGGGGGTAAGTTCTAACTAAAGTTTTCGTGTTGTTGATTCCTAGGTGTAGTGCTTCTTCCTCTATGCCGCCTATTGGTCTGGTACTAGTGGAGTAGGATTGACCTGTAAGAACCTATAGGTGGAACCTTTCGCTCAATACTTAAATCGAAAATGGAAGCATCTGAGGCTGCATCAATCGGGGATACACGATAGAAGGAATTGTTCTATTTCCAAACTTCACCTTCACGAAGCGTAGGTTTCTTTCAGGTTTTTTTTATATAATATAATAATAGAATAATCTTTTTTCGTTCTATCCCGAATCATGTGCCTTTCTCGTAAGACTGAGACTGGTAAATAAATAAAAAGAATCAAATCGCACCATCTCTGTAATAGGTAAATGCCTCTTTTTCTCCTGAAGTTGTCGGAATTATTCGTACTAAGATATTGGCTACAATTGAAGAGGTCTTATCAATAAAATTTCCATTTATCCGTGATCTAGGCATAGTTCACAATCCACTCCCAAATTCTTCTCATTACCCCTCGTGGGAAAAGGATCCCACAAACAAAGGAATTGTACAGTACGAAATAACACAAAAAAGACTCACCAAAAAAAAAAAAAGATGTAGACCTTCCACTCAAATCAAATTGTTACTTTTTGACAGGGATAGAAAGGAAATATTTGAGATTGGATTTCATCCAAATGGAGCAGTATACCAATGAACGGAACTATTTCATCGAAGTTGAAGAAGCAAGGAATTTTTCCTACAGATTCTGATAACTCGAGAAGGGAAGTTTTGATTGGATTATGATCCATCTAAAGAGGAAAACGCATCGAATAATCATTCTATAAGTAAACTACCATCTTTTTTTTTTATGCGCATAGCGTGTATATATTATCTAAACAATCGAAATAGAAAAATCCATGGGAGGATTCAATAATTTGAAATAGATCTTTGAAATAGATCTGTGGGTTAAAGAGGTGTTGTTGAGAAATCTGAAACGAGAAGGGGATTTTTGACTGACTATGGACTCAGAGTCTAAACATAACCATGGTCTAGCAACCTTAGTCTAAAATCTAGATCCATCCGCCGATTCGTTCCAATTCATTGGTTTAATCCGGTATGGTACAAATATCAGAAAAAGACGGGATCGGCGTCTGAATCGATATATCCTTTGTTTTTCGTTTTTAATTGAATCGTTTTTTTTTCAACAAAAAAAAAATTCATTTTTTTATCCCCCGAGCCGCGAATCTATCTTTCTTTGACTTTGAGAAAAAGTTTTCTATTTTGCTATTTAGAATTGTTCTAATTGATGCGTCAGATCTATACTGCAATAATAGGAATAACTCGCTATTCACTGGGTTTCTGGGCCATAATCAGAACATAAGATTTTGTAGGAGAGATGGCCGAGCGGTCCAAGGCGTAGCATTGGAACTGCTATGTAGGCTTTTGTTTACCGAGGGTTCGAATCCCTCTCTTTCCGTCCCTTCACTGAATTCACGAACCTTATTGACCACAATGTATCAAATCAAATAACAACGAATACTTCCAGCAAGTGGACCTTTCTTTGATATAGATTCTCGATTACTCATTTTTGTAGTTTTGTAGTACGGAAAAATACTGGAAAGAGCGGCCAAGGAATGAAAATATCCCCGCCGATCTGTTTATGATACATAAATGGAAAAACCCCCCTATCTTAGGTCGATTTACTTCGTCGAAAAGGGGGCCAAAATTTCCGAACCTTTGTTATTTTAGTTAGGTTCAAGTTTGACGGGAATAATATTCTACAACTCGCAACGCTTCGATTTTCAAACCAACCCGACGACTATTTATTATTTGATTGACTAATCCTTTATATTGGGATGAGTGAAGAGTCAAATGTTCTGGCAATTTATTCTGGGAGGATGAATCAAGAGAATTTTGAATGAGAGCTCTGGTTTTTTGTTCATCCTTCGTTGTAATAATATCTCGGGGTTTGCAGCGATAACTTGGTATATCTACTAGACAACCATTAACTAAAATATGTCTGTGATTAACTAATTGCCGGGCCCCAGGAATGGTCGAAGCCATACCCAATCGAAAAATTATGTTATCCAAACGCATTTCAAGTAATTGTAGTAAAACCTGACCTGTTGATCCTTTGGCTTTTCCTGCGATACGAACGTATTTAAGTAATTGTCGCTCTGTCAGACCATAATGAAAACGCAATTTTTGTTTTTCCTCTAGACGAATACGATATTGAGATTTTTTGTTCTTTCGCTTTCTAGGATTAGGATCCTGGGGTCTAGGCACTTTACTAGTTAGTCCCGGTAAAGCCCCCAGACGGCTTATTTTTTTGAGACGAGGTCCTCGGTAACGAGACATAAAGACTCCTTTTTTTATTGAAAATTCAATTGAAAGAATAAACCTAAATTAAGACTGAACTAAATGATAAACGAAGCAAAATCTACTGAAGTACTGTACTACAAAGAAGAATGAGATGAATTGTATCAATATTCAGACTCTTTGGTATATATAGCAAGTTAAGAATACTTTTCTTGAGTTGTTCCTAACTGCTCGAAGCTTTTTTTTATTCAGAGTTGGAAGTTCTTACGACATACTAGATCAGTTCCTTTTTGAAAGACGGTAAAGAAGTCTTTTCAATATTCCATTCCTTGGTGTCAAGGAGACATTCATGTATTCAAAGTAGAAAATCGAACAAAGAAAAAAGCCGGCTATCGGAATCGAACCGATGACCATCGCATTACAAATGCGATGCTCTAACCTCTGAGCTAAGCGGGCTCACATAACAGAAATTTTGCATAGGAATTCCGCAAACTGCCAGGATCTTAGCTATTCAGAAATCCTATCGCATATAGAAAGAAGAATAGAATATGAATCGAATTCATAATGAATATTCTATAACAAGAAATCTCAAATAGAATGATATATCCTTTTTCAATTGAAATCAAATCAAAATCAATCGAAGTTCTCTTTTGATTTTCTATTTCTCATTGATTCTATTTCTCAGTTTTAGTTATAGGAGTCTCTTTTCTATTTATATAAATATTATCAAGAATCAGGATAATAAGGATAAAATACAGAAAAAAAATGAGACATTCCTCTGGTTTCATTCAGAGCGATAAGACAAAAAAGAATCGACCGTTCGAGTATGAAAACCGCGCGTTAAAAATGAGAAGAAGAGAGGCATATATTCTGTGATATAGATCCGTCCATGTTGAATTGCGGATACATCAATGATAGAATCATTTCTGATTGGACTAAATACCCGTTCTCCGATATATAAGATACATAAGAAATCAAATAGGAGTAAACGGATACACTTTTTAGAGATAGAATCCTATCTAATGAATTCAAAGGTTCCGGTATAAGTAAAAATGAAAGAAAAATGAGAAAGAAAAGAGAGGGGGAAGGCAGCCCAATGAGATCCTAGTTTCAAACCAAAAAAGGGGATATGGCGAAATTGGTAGACGCAACGGACTTGATTGGATTGAGCCTTGGTATGGAAACCTACTAAGTGATAACTTTCAAATTCAGAGAAACCCTGGAATCAAAAATGGGCAATCCTGAGCCAAATCCTGTTTTCAGAAAAAAGAAAGGGGGGGGGTTCCGAAAACAAGAATCCAAAAAGGATAGGTGCAGAGACTCAACGGAAGCTGTTCTAACGAATGGGGTAGACTGCGTTGCTATGCTAGAGGAATCTTGCCATGGAAGGGATGAAGGATGAACCTAGATACAGACGTATACTGAAATACCAAATGATTCATATTAATGCCTCCCCGAATCTTTCTTTTTTTTATATGAAAAATGGAAGCATTATTGTGAATCGATCCCCCAAAATTCAGTGATCAAATCATTCACTCCATAGTCTGATAGATCTTTTAACGAACTGATTAATCGGACGAGAATAAAGATAGAGTCCCATTCTACATGTCAATAGCAATACCGACAACAATGAAATTTATAGTAAGAGGAAAATCCGTCGACTTTAGAAATCGTGAGGGTTCAAGTCCCTCTATCCCCAATCACAATAAAAAAGGGCCCATCCCCCTAACTCTATCCTCTTTTTCATCAGCGGTTCCACGATATGTTTCTCATTCACTCTACGCTTTCACAAATGGATCGGAGCAGAAATGCTCCTCTGTTATCACAAGTCCTTGAGATGTACGATATACGTACAAAAGAACATTTATGAGTAAGGAACCCCCGTTTGAATCAGTCACAGTACATATCATGATTCTTAATTCAATTAAACTTACAAAGTATTCTTTTTGAAGATCCCAGAAATTCCCTGGGTAAGACTTTGTAATTTGTAATGTAATGCTTTTTGATTCTCTTTCAGTTTCATTGACAGAGACCCTATCCATCTAGTAGGATGGGGATGATGCGTCGGGAAGGGTCGGGATAGCTCAGCTGGTAGAGCAGAGGACTGAAAATCCTCGTGTCACCAGTTCAAATCTGGTTCCTGGCATGTGGTTAATAATAGATACTCATCAAAATTTGATATGGATCATCAGACATATTGGTTAATAGTCTAGACCACGACCCATAACTTCTCCATCTGGGTATCTAGAGATATACCTCTCTTTTTTTTTATTTTTTTATTTGTAGATGGGGAAAGAAAAGAGTCTATAGGGAAAGAAAAGAATTCGATGATGTTTCGTCTTCTTTTTTCTTTGTTTCTATGGTGCCTCTTCTCATTCAAAAAAAAAAAATGTGAATCCTTCATACATATCTAAAAAGTTAAGCTAGTTGTTTGAAAACCCAACACTCCGATCTT